CAGGAACGGGACCTATCACAAGAATATTTTTTTTAGCGGGGCGATAACTCTGAAAAGAGAGATTACCTATCTTTTCTTTCATCTCTGGCGAAATACGATCAGGAGGAGCTAATTCAAACCCCTCAGGTAAAATAAGAACAGCCCCCACATTCAAAGCTCCCTTTTTACCATTAGCAAGAACTTGTTTTAGTTGCATATCATAAGGAATTCGAACAACTGCTTCAAATACAGTATCAGGAAGTACCGCTTGTGGAACCTCAATACCCACGGGCTTATTAGCTAAATGACAATTAGCGCATACAATACGACCAGTTGCTTCGCGCGGATTTTCATAACCCTGCTGTGCAAAAATGGGATATGCATTTGAAATGTATGCCCCAGTTATTATATATATCATGAGCGATACGGAAATGGAGCGAGTAATCTCTTCCTTTATCCAAGAGAGGGTCTTTCTAGTTTGCATGGTCCAGTCGTTGATCCAGAAAATTTCTACAATAAAATTGGGTAGGTCGCTAGGATAGTTCCCTATCCACGATGCTGCTAGTTACTGAAAAATTTTGACTAAAATACTAAAATATAGGAGGAATCCGAATCTCTTGGATGTATAGAAAAAATAAGTGTATAAAAAAAAAGTAAGATTTTGAATATTTTATTTTACTTATGGACAAAATAACAAAATTCTAATTGGATCGGTGGATCATTTTTCAGTCATTCATTGAATGATAAATCACTACAAGTGACGGAGATACACGATTTAAATAACGGAAGATCCAATATTTAAAAATTGTATCGAAAATTACTGGAAAGGTGGAAACAAGTCCAGATATAATTTGATCATTATGAGCAAATCCAAAATCCTTGTAGAAAGAGCTAATCATTAGTTCCCAACCGTGGGGTGAATGGAATCCTATACATAAGTCGGTTAATAAAAGAATAGAAAGGGCTTTTATCGTGTCACTTAAGTTATATATGAATTCTTGAACCCAAGAATTAAGAATAAAAAGTTCTTCATTAACTAAAAAAGAATAACCACTTAGAATAACGAAACAGATTATATTTGTCGAGAAGTGCAAAATCGTATCTATACGATCTGCGTTGTGCATCTTGATCAATTGGATCGTTTCTTTGTGGATTCCGATACGAAACTTTTGTAGATGTGTTTCGGGGTATTCCTTTATCATTTCGTCCAACAGGAAGAGTTCCTCAAATTCTATTAATTTTTCTAGAATACTCTTTTCTTGAATATCATTTAAAAAAGTTTCGGATTTACTAGTATTCCACCAATTAATAATCCAAGATCCCAGACTTTTATTAAATGAAAAAGAGACCCACCAGGGCAAAAATACTATAGACGTAAGATATAGAAGGGGAATGAATGCTTTTTTTTCCATTTTTTCGTCTGTGAATTTTTAATGAATCCGCTTCATTCGTCAACTCTATACGATCTAATATTTCTATCAAGCATAAGTTCTATTTTAATATTAGATATTAGAATTTAGAATAGAAAGCTTCGAACCCGCGAATCTATTCCCTCTTTTTTATTTGTGAGTCAGTGGTTAGTCCTTGAATTTTGTGAATTTACATACGCATAAAAAAAAGTTCCGTTTTCTAATTTTTCCGTTTTCCGTATATATTCCGTATATATAATATACGTCTTCTTTGGTTCATCAGTATTATGAATAAATTTAAGTTATGTTATAGAAAAAAAAAAAAAGAGGATTTTTTGGTTTTTTACCTCCTGCTAAGAAAAGTGCTTCGGTTTATTTCAAAATACTTCAATTGGTACACGCAAAAAATAGGCCAATTCCGCTGCTTTTTGCTCAATTTCTCGTGGAGTCAAATTCTCATCAGTACGAGTCAAAGGAATGGCCCCCTGGCCTCTGATTTCCATATAAAGGACACGCCGAGCATAAAAACCCTCTTTAACTTCTATTCTGATAGACTGAATATCTTTCATAAAGAGTCGTAGTAAGATGCGACGATTTTTTCCTGGAAATCCCCAACGAAAAATACACACTATTCCTTCTTTTCTATCGAATCGATCATAACCACTACCTACATTCCACGAAATTGTGCACCACAAATAAGAGCTAATAAACAGACCGGCGAGCCCATAGAAAGACATCACGAGCCCTTGTGGAAAAAAAATGATTTGCTGAGACGGGAATAAAGATATCAAATTTCTGTCAAGATAACTGGAAATTCCAATCAATAAAAACCCCAATGAACCTAAAAAAAGTATAATGGCCCAGCAGAAATTACTTATTTTTCGAGACCCCGCTATAAGTTCTATCCATATATGTTCTGATCGCCAACTCATACTAGATCTAGTTGCATTTTATTGGAAGTGGGAGACCGGCCAAAATGAATTTTACTTTACGTTTTTTTGTTTCCGAAGGAACTTTCATCAACTTGCACTATTCTGATGTGAATCTTTCGAAGCAATTCGTTAGATCTAAAAGTAAAATAATAGGAGCCCCCTCATATGCTCCCCTATCTACACATACTACACATATATAGCTACATGGGCTTTGCATTTATTTCAGGCATCCGCCCCAATCGCGACTTATTTTCAACAAATAGCTCGTTTACTCATATATCATATTTACGTTTACGCCTGCCCTTTCTTTTCTGTTTGAAAGAAGCCACAAGTTATACCATATTATACTGAATAGATATCTGTGTTATGATCCAAGTCTAAGTCTTGAAAAAAAAAATAGATGAAATTTGCCCCCATCAGATCTAAAAAATCTTGTTTTTTTGAACATGAAGAGATAAAGAAGCCATTGCAATTGCCGGAAATACTAAGCCCACTAAAGGCACAAAAATAGAGGGTAAGTTGTTGAGAATTGTCATAGAATGGGCACCTCGATTTAATATTTGTACCTGTTATTTATTTATTGTTATATTAATCTTTTTACCTATTATCGCTATATTATATTGTTAGAAAGATATCTTTAATAGAAGGATCTCTTAAAATTATTAGAATTCCTATATAATTATACTAAGTATATCTAAGTGAGTATATATAAGAAAGTGCAAGGAATATAGAACTAACTAAATGGACTTATTCATTTTTCTACATGAAATACATGTATGATAATCCACTTGTTTGTTATTCTTCTATTATCTTTTTCTTGTCTTATAATTTGAATTTAATAAAGAGTTTCTTCCCCTTATAAATTATTCCAAAATTCGTTATAGTTTATAGTTATAATATAATACGAAAGGAAGAAAAGAACATGAAATTCGTTTTATTTATTATTTAATTTACTACCCTGCCCAATTGAATTTCGCGGAAAAAGAATTAGCTCTTTTATCTTGTTCATAGAGGTTTCCTAATTAGGAATCAGGGATATCGGTAAAAAAAAAATTATCTGTATGATTCTTTCCAAAATTTCCTCTTATGTCACCAAAAAAAATCCATTTTTCGGATTTTTCCTTTGATTCCGATAAATAAATACTTAATAAATACTTATTCTAAATAGTTATTCGCCAGAAAGAAATTAATTTAAGGAATTCAATTTAATTAACTATTAACTTAAGTTAAGGTTCTACTTAAGTTATGATTCAAAGGAAAGAAAGCGTGGAGCTGAAATAACTCACTCAGAACGCCCTTTAACAGATTACGTGGTACGATTGGATCGAATAAGCCCTTATGGAATAAAAATTCAGCCGCTTGTGAACCTTCAGGTACTGTCTTATTCAATGTTTGTTCAATTACTCTTTTACCTGCAAATGCAATGTAGGCGTTGGGTTCAGCAATAATGATATCCCCCAACATACCAAAACTAGCTGTCACCCCACCAGTCGTAGGAGATGTAAGGATTGATACATAAACTAACTTTTTATTCGATTGATAATCATATAAAGCGGAAGAAATTTTAGCCATTTGCATCAAGCTCAAACTTCCTTCTTGCATGCGTGCTCCTCCGGAAGCACACACTAGAATAAGAGGTAAAAATTGATTGGTAGCATACTCGATTAAACGAGTAATTTTCTCGCCTACTACCGATCCCATACTACCCCCCATAAACTGAAAATCCATAACCCCAATTGCTACGGGAATGCCGTTTAGTTGACCTATGCCGGTTTGAATGGCCTCGGTTAATCCTGTCTTTTTTTGATAAGAATCAATACGATCTTTATAAGGTTCCTCCTCTGAATGAAAGTCAATGGGATCCAGAGAGAACATCTCCTCATCCATAGGATCCCAAGTGCCTGGATCAATCGAAAGTTCAATTCTATCTGAACTACTCATTTTCAAATGATATCCACATTGTTCACAAATATTCATTTTGGATTTAAAAAATTTCTTATAATTTAATCCATAACAAATTTCACATTGAACCCACAAATGCTTGTATTTTTGAGTTACGCCGAGATCATTAGAATTTTCTCTTAGAGCGAAATCGCTGCCGTTCGTGCTAGTTCTTAGCCTGGAATTCCCGGTTTCACTACTATTTCTACTTTCACCCAAAATGTAAGTAGAAATGTAACTTTCGCTGCAATTTTCACTACCACTTAAAATAGAACTAGCAATCCCGATTTGAGAACGAAGATAACTGTCAATGCAACTATTGATGTAATTATTCCAACTATATTTATTATCATACATAGAATAATCATAGTGGGAATCGTCACTCCTAGACCCCTTATTTAAATAACTAGAATTCCAATAACTAGAAAATTCTTTTTCTAATTCACTCAAAAAAGAATGATTATTGTCAATCCCAAAAACTTGATTTTCAATATCAAAATATATGGAATAACCGTCTTTTTTATTATCCCTACCTAAAACTAAAAAAGTGTCATCCACGTTTAAATTCCGAATGTCCCTAACGCCGACTAAATGATCAACATTACTACTGTCACTATGACTCCAATTATAGGTGTTTTTTTCTGTATCATTTAGAATCGGGTCTTCACTTACACTGGTATTTTCAAGAGGACCAAGATTATCCATTGATTTACTTAGCCTACACCTGTATTCTAACTCC